TTATTGGAATATGAAATCCAACCCTGGAAATACAGGATCCCCATTTTTTTTACTACCCGAAGCTTTGATACATTTCGAAATCGAGAGATGTCCACCGGGGGAGGCTCTATCAGACAACAATTAGCCAATCTAGATTTACGAATTATTATAGATTCTTCATTGGTAGAATGGAAAGAATTGGAGGAAGAGGAACCCACAGGGAATGAATGGGAAGATCGGAAAGTTGGAAGAAGAAAAGATTTTTTGCTTAGACGCATGGAATTGGCTAAGCATTTTATTCGAACAAATATAGAACCAAAATGGATGGTTTTGTGTCTATTACCAGTTCTTCCTCCTGAGTTGAGACCAATCTATCATATAGATGAGGATAAACTAGTGACCTCGGATATTAATGAAATCTATAGAAGAATTATCTATCGGAATAATACTCTTACAGATCTATTAACAACAAGTATAGCTACGCCAGAAGAATTAATAATATCTCAGGAAAAATTGCTACAAGAAGCCGTGGATGCACTTCTTGATAATGGAATTTGTGGACAACCAATGAGGGATGATCATAATAGAGTTTACAAGTCGCTTTCAGATGTAATTGAAGGCAAAGAAGGAAGAGTTCGCGAGACTCTGCTTGGTAAACGGGTCGATTATTCAGGACGGTCAGTCATTGTCGTCGGCCCTTCACTTTCATTACATCGATGTGGATTGCCTCGGGAAATAGCAATAGAACTTTTCCAGGCATTTGTAATTCGCGACCTAATTAGAAAACATCTTGCTTCGAACATCGGAGTTGCTAAGAGTCAAATTCGGAAAAAAAAACCGATTGTATGGGAAATACTTCAGGAAATTCTGGATGACCATCCTGTATTGTTGAATAGAGCGCCTACTCTGCATAGATTAGGCATACAGGCATTCCTCCCTATTTTAGTGGAGGGGCGTGCTATTTGTTTACATCCATTAGTTTGTAAGGGCTTCAATGCAGACTTTGACGGGGATCAAATGGCTGTTCATGTGCCTTTATCTTTGGAAGCTCAAGCAGAGGCACGTTTACTTATGTTTTCTCATATGAATCTTTTGTCTCCAACTATTGGAGATCCCATTTCTGCACCAACTCAAGATATGCTTAGTGGACTCTATGTCTTAACGAGTGGAAATCGTCGGGGTATTTGTGTAAATAGGTATAATCCATGTAATCGCAGAAACTATCAAAATGAAGATAATAAGTATACAAAAATAAAAGAACCCTTTTTTTGTAATGCCTATGATGCAATTGGAGCTTATCGGCAAAAACGAATCAATTTAGGTAGTCCTTTGTGGCTGCGGTGGCGACTAGATCAACGCGTTATTGCTGCAAGAGAAACTCCCATCGAAATTCACTATGAATCTTTGGGGACCTATTATGAGATTTATGGACACTATCTAATAGTAAGAAGTATAAAAAAAGAAATTCTTTATATATATATTCGAACCACTCTTGGTCATATTTCTCTTTATCGAGAAATAGAAGAAGCCATACAAGGGTTTTGGCAGGGCTGTTGTAATTCTATGCTACCAGCGGGAATTCGAGTCTCACCGGGTTAACTAGGACTAGAATTGCGGAATTTCTACGTGAATCAAGATCTATAAAAGGAAGTTTTCCAATCACTGACTCAAACCCATTGTCAAATTCTACTCAGCGCAATATGGAGGTACTGATGGCAGAACGACCCACTCAGGTCTTTCACAATAAAGTGATAGACGGAACTGCCATGAAACGACTTATTAGTCGATTTATTGATCACTATGGAATAGGATATACATCACATATCCTGGATCAAGTAAAGACTCTGGGTTTCCGACAAGCTACCGCCGCATCCATTTCATTAGGAATTGATGATCTTTTAACAATACCTTCTAAAAGATGGCTAGTTCAAGACGCTGAACAACAAAGTTTTATTTTGGAAAAACACCATCATTATGGGAATGTACACGCGGTAGAAAAATTACGTCAATCGATCGAGATCTGGTATGCCACAAGTGAATATTTGCGACAAGAAATGAATCCTAATTTTCGGATGACCGATCCTTTTAATCCAGTGCATATAATGTCTTTTTCGGGAGCCAGAGGAAATGCCTCTCAGGTACATCAATTAGTAGGTATGAGAGGATTAATGTCGGATCCCCAAGGACAAATGATTGATTTACCCATTCAAAGCAATTTACGTGAAGGACTCTCTTTAACAGAATATATTATTTCTTGCTACGGAGCCCGTAAAGGAGTTGTGGATACCGCTATTCGAACATCAGATGCAGGATATCTCACGCGCAGACTTGTTGAAGTAGTTCAACACATTGTTGTACGTCGAACAGATTGTGGCACCGTCCGAGGTATTTCTGTAAGTCCTCGAAATGGAATGATGGCGGACAGGATTTTTATCCAAACATTAATTGGGCGTGTATTAGCAGATCATATATATATAGGTTCGCGATGCATTGCTACTAGAAATCAAGATATTGGGGTTGGGCTTGTCAATAGATTCATAACTTTTAGAGCACAACCCATCTCTATTCGAACCCCCTTTACTTGTAGGAGTACATCTTGGATTTGTCAATTATGTTATGGCCGGAGTCCAGCTCATGATGACCTGGTCGAATTGGGAGAAGCTGTAGGTATTATTGCAGGTCAATCGATTGGAGAACCGGGCACTCAATTAACATTAAGAACTTTTCATACCGGCGGGGTATTCACAGGGGGTACTGCAGAACACGTGCGAGCCCCTTCTAATGGAAAAATAAAATTCAATGAGGATTTGGTTCATCCGACACGTACACGTCATGGACATCCTGCTTTTCTATGTTCTAGAGACTTGTATGTAACTATTGAGAGTGAAGATATTATACACAATGTGTGTATTCCGCCCAAAAGTTTTCTCTTAGTTCAAAACGATCAATATGTAGAATCAGAACAAATCATTGCTGAGATTCGCGCGAGAACATCCACTTTGAATTTGAAAGAGAAGGTTCGAAAACATATTTATTCTGACTCAGAAGGTGAAATGCACTGGAATACCGATGTGTACCATGCACCTGAATTCACATATGGTAATATTCATCTCTTACCAAAAACAAGTCATTTATGGATATTATTAGGGGAGCCCTGGAAATCCAGTCTAGGCCCCTGTTCGATCCACAAGGATCAAGATCAAATGAACGCTTATTCTCTTTCTGTTAAGCGAAGATATATTTCTAACCCCTCAGTAACTAATAATCAAGTGAGACACAAATTTTTTAGTTCGTATTTTTCTGGTAAAAATCAAAAAGGAGATAGGATTCCTGATTATTCAGAACTTAATCGAATGACATGTATTGGTCGTTGTAATCTTAGATATCCGGCCATTCTCGAGGGGAATTCTTATTTATTGGCAAAGAGGCGAAGAAATAGAGTCATCATCCCACTCGAATCAATTCAAGAAGGCGAGAACCAACTAATACCTTCTTCAGGTATCTCAATTGAAATCCCCAGAAATGGTATTCTCCGTAGAAATAGTATTCTTGCTTATTTCGATGATCCTCGCTATATCAGAAAGAGCTCGGGACTTACTAAATATGAGACCAGAGAACTGAATTCAATCGTCAACGAAGAGGATTTGATTGAGTATCGAGGAGTCAAGGTATTTTGGCCAAAATACCAAAAGGAAGTCAATCCTTTTTTTTTTATTCCCGTGGAAGTCCACATTTTGTCCGAATCTTCTTCCATAATGGTACGGCACAATAGTATTATTGGGGTAGATACACAAATCACTTTAAATAGAAGAAGTCGGGTAGGCGGATTGGTCCGAGTGAAGAAAAAAGCAGAAAAAATTAAACTGATAATATTTTCTGGAGATATCCATTTTCCTGGAAAGACAAATAAGGCATTCCGATTGATACCACCAGGAGGGGGAAAACAAAATTCCAAAGAATACAAAAAATTAAAAAATTGGCTATATATCCAACGAATGAAACTTTCCAGGTATGAAAAAAAATATTTTGTTTTGGTTCAACCCGTAGTCCCATATAAAAAAACGGATGGTATAAATTTAGGAAGACTTTTCCCGCCGGATCTCTTGCAGGAAAGTGATAATCTACAACTTCGAGTTGTCAATTATATCCTTTATTACGACCCAATTCTTGAAATTTGGGACACAAGTATTCAATTAGTTCGGACTTGTTTAGTGTTGAATTGGGACCAAGACAAAAAGATTGAAAAGGCCTGTGCTTCCTTTGTTGAAATAAGGACAAATGGTTTGATTAGAGATTTTCTAAGAATCGACTTAGCAAAGTCACCTATTTCGTATACCGGAAAAAGGAACGATCTATCGGGTTCAGGATTGATCTCTGAGAATGGATCAGATCGCGCTAATGTCAATCCATTTTCTTCCATTTATTCCTATTCCAAGGCAAGGATTCAAGAATCCCTTAATCCAAATCAAGGAACTATTCATACGTTATTGAATCGAAATAAGGAATCTCAGTCTTTGATAATTTTGTCATCATCCAATTGTTCTCGAATAGGCCCATTCAACGATGTAAAATCTCCCAATATTATAAAAGAATTAATCAAAAAAGACCCCCTAATTCCAATTAGGAATTTGTTGGGCCCCTTAGGAACAGGCTTTCCAATTTCTAATTTTGATTTATTTTCCCATTTAATAACCCATAATCAGATCTTGGTAACTAACTATTTCCAACTTGATAATTTAAAACAGATTTTTCAAATACTTAAATATTATTTACTGGATGAAAATGGTAAAATTTATAATCCCTATTCCTGCAGTAACATCATTTTGAATCCATTAAATTTGAATTGGTATTTTCTCCATTACAATTATTGTGAAGAGACATCTACAATCGTTAGTCTTGGGCAGTTTCTTTGTGAAAATGTATGTATAGCCAAAAAAGGACCACATTTAAAATCGGGTCAAGTTCTAATTCTTCAAGTTGATTCTGTGGTAATACGATCGGCTAAGCCTTATTTGGCTACT